TGCGTAGTGGCGTCAGTTTCGTAACACTATGTATAGCAACACTTACTAGAACTCGTTGAACACGCTAGTCGAGACTTTCATGGTTTTGGGGTTTGACATGAATCACAAGACTCTTCGGGCGTAGGGGGTAGGGGGGTTTGTCGAGCGAAATCCTTCTCCTTATTTGGTTAAGAGGGGGCAGTATCATAGGGGTCTGTGAGCTGAGTAAAGAGGGTTTATGCACCTGATATCAGTTATGCAATTCTTCTGTCAAAGCTCGTGAATGAATTGTAACAGTTTGTCCATTCTACAAGGAAATGTTCAACCATGAACGTTAACATTAGGAAGGAGTCGCCAAATGCCAAGTGAAAGTGAGCGGAAAAAAAGAATACCAAATGCATATAAGTGAACGCCCGGCTTGGTGGGTAACGAGTCGATAGTACCCTAACATTAACTTATGTCTTAGCAGTTTCACTACAGAGGAACATTGAACGTGTGGCCCTGAAATAGGAACCAAATGCCAGGAATAGTTCACCTAGTGAAACCCCCACAATCATTGCCCCTGATCTTATCATTCATGATATGCAATTACTCGGTTGGTTGGTCGGTTCTTACTGCATCTGTTATTGCGTATCGATTTGTGCTGGGTAACGCATAGAAAATGCCCTTGATTGGTGTTGTGGGGATCAATACTTTACCCATGTGACTTGAAATATTTTCTGTGGTCCCAAAATATGCTTTGGTATACCTTAGCTTGTTCTGGTCTCTTGTTTGGTTTCAGTTACTAGGTTGGGGATAATACATAATATGTATTTACACCATTATATATGCACTATTATGCATAGAGTATGCTTTCGTCCCGGAATGTGTAACCAACCAAACTCAACTATGGGGTTGAGACATTTACATCATTTGCCTCAGCTACATTGCTCGCGAGACTTAGAGCACTGTAAATACGACCATTTTGATGCACTATATGACAAGTCAAAACTTTTCATGCATCTTGGGGCGGCGACGGTCGGCTGTTGAGCAGAGAATAGTTTAGTTGAGAATTCTAGCTTTGGGAGTTAGAGGTGGAAGTTAAAATCTTTCTTCTCTGGGCCTCAGGGAGGACTTTAACCTCCGATCTCCGGTTTACAAGACCGGCGCTTTTAGGCTAAGCTACTGGGGCAGTTTCATTCTAGGGCCTTGTTTTCCACCCACCCCGCTAGTGGGGCGAGCACGAGGAATAGTCCGAAATAAATGACTGAGGCTACCTGACCGATAATAATAAAGGGGTGTTCGACTGGCATTCCTCCGATTCATGTCAAGATAATAACGTCCGCAACTAGAGTTCAGAACAGGAATTGTGTCAGAGGTCGGAACGTAAGTCCTCGTTGCTTAGAGGTGTGCAAGATAGGTACGACTATAAGCACAAGGATGGAGAATAGCAAGGCTAGAACGCCTCCTAGTTTGTTAGGGATTGATCGCAGAATGGCGTAGGCAAATAGGAAATACCATTCTGGTTTAATGTGAGGTGGGGTTACTAGGGGGTTAGCGGGGGTAAAATTTTCAGGGTCGCCAAGAAGATTTGGTGAGAAAAGGGCGAGGGATGTGAGAGCAAGCAACATAACTGCAAAGCCCAATAGATCCTTGTACGAGAAATAGGGGTGGAACGAGATCTTGTCAGCGTCCGAGTTTAGTCCCGCAGGGTTGTTGGACCCTGTCTCGTGCAGGAAAAGAAGGTGGAGGATAGTGGCCCCTGCAATTACAAATGGGAAAAGGAAGTGGAAGGCGAAAAATCGGGTAAGGGTTGCGTTATCTACGGAAAACCCGCCCCAGATTCATTGTACAAGCACGTCTCCTACGTAGGGGACGGCGGACAGTAGGTTGGTAATTACGGTGGCTCCTCAGAAGGACATTTGTCCTCAGGGAAGGACGTAGCCGACGAAGGCGGTTATCATGACTAGGAGAAGCAGCACTACGCCGATATTTCAGGTCTCTTTGTACAGGTATGAGCCGTAGTAAAGTCCTCGACCAATATGTGCGTAGATACAGATGAAGAAGAAAGAGGCTCCGTTCGCGTGCATATTGCGGATCAGTCAGCCGTAGTTTACGTCTCGGCAAATGTGGGTGACGGATGAAAAGGCGGTCGCGATGTCAGAAGTGTAGTGCATTGCTAGGAATAGCCCCGTGAGAATTTGTGATGCTAAGCAAAGTCCTAGCAGAGATCCAAAATTTCATCAAACTGAAATGTTGGAGGGGGCTGGAAGGTCGACTACTGCGTCGTTGGCGATTTTCAATAGGGGGTGGGTTTTTCGTAGGCTTGCCATTAAGGTTTCTATAGTTGAATAACAACGGTGGTTTTTCAAGTCATTAGTCTCGGTTAGAATCCGGGTAGAAATTAAAATGAAATTTATTCTAACTGTTGTGATTTCTGGGTTTCTCTTGGGTATTGTTGCAATGGCCTCAAATCCGGCTCCCTATTATGGGGCGCTCGGGTTGGTGGTTTCCTCAGGGTTTGGGTGTGCTGTCTTAGCACTATTGGGAATGCCATTTCTTGCTTTGGCTCTGTTTTTGATCTATCTGGGCGGCATGCTAGTTGTCTTTGGTTACTCTTCTGCCTTGGCAGCTGATCCCTTCCCTGAAAACTGAGGGGATGAGTCAGTATTTGAGTATGCAGCGTTTTACTTTGTGTTAGTTGTAGTTGGGCTATTGTATTTTGGACCAGCAACGTACAATTTCAGCGCGGGCATGTTAAGCTCTGTTAAAGAGTTCATAGTGGCTCGATCCGATCTTGCAGGGGTTGCGGTGCTGTACGGTGTAGGGGGCGTGCTGATGTTGTTTTGTGCCTGGGTGTTACTTCTTACCTTGTTTGTGGTCCTAGAGCTAACTCGGGGGTTATCGCGAGGGGCGTTGCGAGCTCCCTAGGTTGAGGCCAGAAGGGCGGCTAGGCCCGACGTGATTAAAAAGATTATTAGGTAGGTCTTGATCAAGCCCCGTTGAGCGTCGCTGGTGGCAACGGCCATTTTCATCTGTGTAGAGGCAAGCCCTTTTGGGCCCGCTGCTTCAAACCATGTTTGATCTACTAGTTGATTGGCCATCGTCTGTCCAAGTACCAGGTTTAATTTAGGGGCTAGGCGGTGGACAACCGCGGGGAAGTAGCCCAGCATGTTGGAGAAGTTGTGTAGTTTGATGATAGGGGTTGGTTTAAACTGTTTGGCTGTGAGGGAGGCCAGCTCCATGGCAGTTAAGAGACCAATGATGGTGACAGCAAGAGCTGCCAGCTTTAGGGTAGGAGGCATGGTCATGATAGGGGTGTTTGTTGGAAGGGTATTTGAGGTGAGGATCAATCCCGCTACGATGCTGCCCCAGGCTAGTCGTTTGATTGGGTTAATAACTGCCGGGTCGTTTTCATTAATAGGGGACAAGGCGGGGAAGCGAGGCGTTCCCATGGTTACGAAGAACACGACTCGAAAGCTATAGACGGCGGTGAAAGAGGTTGCGATTAGCGTAAGGACTAGGGCTCAGGCGTTTAAATATGAGGTGTTTAGGGCTTCAATGATTGCATCTTTTGAGAAGAAGCCCGCAAGAAAGGGAGTTCCAGTGAGAGCTAAGCTCCCAATTGTTAAACAGGTCGAAGTAAAGGGGGCTAGGTTGTGCATCCCTCCTATTTTTCGGATATCTTGCTCATCATTTAGGCTATGAATGATGGAACCGGAGCACAGGAATAATATTGCTTTGAAGAAGGCGTGTGTGCAGATATGGAAGAACGCCAGTTGAGGCTGATCAAGGCCAATGGTGACCATTATTAAGCCTAGTTGACTAGACGTAGAAAATGCTACGATTTTCTTAATGTCGTTTTGAGTTAAAGCACAGGTGGCTGTAAACAGGGTAGTTAATGCTCCGAGACATAAGCAGATGGTTAGGGCTGTCTGGTTCGAGTGTGTGAGAGGGTGAAGTCGGATGAGAAGAAAAATTCCGGCTACGACCATTGTGCTCGAGTGCAGCAGGGCAGACACTGGTGTGGGACCTTCCATTGCGGAAGGCAGCCAGGGGTGAAGTCCGAACTGTGCTGACTTACCAGTTGCAGCAATGATTAGCCCTAGGAGGGGTAAAGTTATGTCAGTACCGTGTGAGAGCGAGAAGATCTGTTGTATTTCTCACGAGTTTAAGTTCATGGCAAATCATGCCATGCTTATGATTAGTCCGATGTCCCCTACACGGTTGTAGAGTACGGCTTGAAGAGCGGCGGTGTTTGCGTCGGCCCGGCCGTACCATCAGCCGATTAGTAGGAAGGATATAATTCCAACACCTTCTCAGCCAATAAATAGCTGAAATATGTTGTTGGCTGTGACGAGGATGATCATGGCAATAAGGAATATTAATAGATACTTGAAAAAACGGTTCATGTAGGGGTCGGCGTGCATGTACCATGAGGCGAACTCCAGGATGGATCATGTTACATAGAGGGCGATAGGGGTGAAAATGATGGAGTAAGCATCAAATTTCAGGCTAATGTTGATGTTGAAGGTAGATGTGTTTATTCAGTGTCAGGTCGTAACAATAGTCTCTACTCCCTGATCCAAAAAAATGAACAAGGGAAGCAAGCTGACCAGGAAGGCGCCACTGACTGCGGTTTTTACATGAGTGACGGCCCAGTTGGTGTCCTTGGGTGTTGGGCTAATTGTTGTGATAATAGGGTAGGCTAGGAGGGCAAAAATCAAAGTAAGTGCGGATGTCAGGATTAATGTTGTTTGCATAGCCACTGCTTGGATTTGCACCAAGAGTTTTTGGTTCCTAAGACCAACGGATGACTGTTATCCTTCAGAGGCCGAGCGAGCCGCAGATTTTAACTACGGGGGTAGAGATTAGCAGTCTCTATTGCTACAGGCCTCTCTCGGCGGGTAAGGAGATTCGAACTCCTGTCCTTGGAATCACAATCCAATATTTTTATTAAACTATACCTGCAGTAGAATCACCCTCACATAAACTCTGGTTTAAGAGTGAGTAGGATAACTGGGATAAGGTGAAGGGTAATCAGTAGATGTTCTCGTGTGTGGTAGGGGGTTAGTCCAATAACATGGGCGGGGGTGGGACCTCGTTGGGTTATTAGGAACATGTACAGGGAGTAACCCGCCGTAATTAAAGTTCCAACTCCTGTAAGGATTAAAGTTCATGGGGATCAGTTAAATATGGTTGTAATAATCATGATCTCTCCTATGAGATTTGGGAGTGGGGGGAGTGCTAGGTTGGCTAGGTTAGCAATAAACCACCAAGTGGCTGTGAGAGGGAACAGTATCTGCAGTCCTCGAGCCAAAACTATAGTACGACTGTGTGTGCGCTCGTAGGCCGTGTTCGCCAGACAGAATAATGCTGAAGATACCAAGCCATGGGCAATTATTAGAATGATGGCTCCCGTTAGACCCCAGGGGGTCTGAATCAAAATGCCCGCGGCTACGAGCCCCATGTGGCTTACTGAGGAGTAAGCGATTAGTGATTTCAGATCTGTTTGGCGTAAGCAAATCGACCCAGTTATGATAATTCCCCATAGGGCAAGTACAATAAATGGGTATGCCATTTCCTTGGTTAAAGGGTCAAGGATTGAGCTTATTCGGATCATGCCGTAGCCACCCAATTTTAGGAGAACGGCCGCCAGTACTATTGAGCCGGCAATGGGGGCTTCTACGTGTGCTTTGGGTAATCAAAGATGAACTCCGTAGAGGGGCATCTTTACCAGGAAAGCTACTAAGCAGCCGGCCCATCAGATTTTGTCCCCTCAGGAGAGTAGTGTGGCGGGTTGTCCAAAATTTAACGTAATCATTGAGAGGCTTCCTGCTGAGGCTTGAAGTGTTATAAGGGCGACTAATAGAGGCAGGGAGCCCGCCAGTGTATAAAACAGGAAATAAGTACCTGCGTTCAGCCGTTCTGCTTGATTCCCTCAGCGGGTAATAAGGATTAGGGTGGGAACTAGGGTTGCTTCAAATATAATGTAAAATATGATGATCTCAGTGGCTCCGAATGCAAGGATAAGAAAGGTTTGCAAGGAGGCGAGCAGTGTAATATACATTCGCTGCCGGGAGGCGGGCTCAGTGCGAGTGTGATTTTGACTGGCCAGGATTATTAATGGCAGCAGTCAACAAGTTAACACCAGCAGTGGGGCGGAGAGCGGGTCGATTGCTATGTAGGTGTTGGGAGTAGCTCAGCCTGTTTCGGCGGTCCAGTTGAGTCAAGAGAGACTCAACAGTGCAATAAGCAGGCTGTGGGCTGTTGCAGCGGTTCATAACCATTTCTTAGGGGTCAGCCAGACTGTTGGAAAAAGCATTAAGGTGGGGACAAGAATTTTTAACATTGCAGAAGATTAAGGCTTTGAAGTCGATCGGTACCGTGGGTTCGGGCCGTAGCTACGAGGAGGGCTAGTCCCGTACTAGCTTCGCAGGCAGAAAAGGCTAGAAGGAGTAGCGGTGCTGCCGAAAAGTTGGTGACTTCCGTCTGAAGGGTTCACAGGGACAGGGCCATAAACAGTGATAGCATTATTCCTTCCAGGCATAGTAATGCAGAGAGAAGGTGCGTGCGATGGAATGCAAGACCCATTAGGCTGAGAATGAATGCTGCGCTAAAGCTAAAGTGTACTGGGGTCATAAGGGAGTCGTGGATTTTAACCACGATTGTCTGAGCCGAAATCAGAAGTCTTTAGTTGGACTAATTCCCTATTCGGCCCACTCGAGCCCTCCCTGTGTTCATTCGTAGACCAGTCCCAGGGTGAGGAGGACAAGGATGGCAGTGGCTCAGGAAACAGTGGTAAGGGGGTTGGGTAGCTGGTTTCCTCACGGAAGAGGCAGCAAGAGGGCAATTTCTAGATCGAAAAGCAGGAATAGGATTGCCACAAGAAAAAACCGTAAGGAAAACGGTAGGCGAGCGGATCCCAAGGGGTCAAACCCGCATTCGTAGGGGGAGAGCTTTTCGGCGTCCGGGTTCATTTGTGGCAGCCAAAAGGAGACAATGATTAAAATGATGGACAAAAGAGATGCAATTGTTAGAATAGTTATGATTAGGCTCATTATCTTTCCTTGGACTTTAACCAAGATTAAGTGGTTGGAAGCCACCTGTACTGTCTTTTATACTAGAAAGATTATGATCCTCATCAGTAGATAGAGACGTAGAGGAATAGCCAAACTACATCTACAAAATGCCAGTATCAGGCGGCTGCTTCGAATCCGAAGTGGTGATTAGAGGTAAAGTGGTATAAAACTTGGCGCAGAAGACAAACAGCTAGGAATGTTGAGCCGATGATTACGTGAAGGCCATGGAACCCTGTGGCTACGAAGAACGTGGATCCATAAACCCCGTCGGCAATAGTAAATGGGGCTTCGTAATATTCTAAGGCCTGGAGGAAGGTGAAGTAGAAACCTAGAAGAATGGTTAGGGTAAGAGATTGAATGGCCTGCTTTCGCTCTCCTTCCATTAAGCTGTGGTGGGCCCATGTAACGGTTACACCTGAAGCAAGCAGTACGGCTGTGTTGAGTAGGGGGACTTCAAATGGGTCGAGAGTGGTGATTCCTGTCGGGGGCCAGCACCCGCCTAATTCGGGGGTAGGGGCCAAGCTGGAGTGATAGAAGGCCCAGAAAAAGCCCGCAAAAAAGAAGACTTCTGAGGTAATAAAAAGAATTATTCCGTATCGAAGCCCTTTTTGTACTGGAGGGGTGTGGTGTCCTTGGAAAGTCCCCTCTCGGACAACGTCACGTCACCACTGGTACATGGTTAGAATAGTTAAGATTAAACCTAGTGTTATAAGGGTAGTTGAATGGAAGTGGAACCAAATTGCAGTTCCGGAAGTCAGCAGGAGGGCGCCGACGGCTCCGGTTAGCGGTCAGGGGCTGGGGTCTACCATATGGAATGCGTGTGCTTGGTGGGCCATTAGACGTTTTCTTGTAGGTAAAGACTTAGGAGCAGGACAAATACGTATGCCTGAATCATCGCTACGGCCACTTCTAGCAGGGTGAGGAGGAATAAGACCGTAGCTGTCAGGATTGCTACGGTTGGCATTATAGGAAGTAGTACAAATGCCGCTGTAGCGATCAGTTGGATGAGTAGGTGGCCTGCTGTGAGATTAGCGGTTAGTCGCACTCCTAGCGCCAAAGGTCGGATGAATAAGCTAATCGTCTCGATGATAATAAGAACTGGGATCAGTGGCACTGGGGTCCCCTCCGGCAGTAGATGTCCTAGGGCAGCGGTGGGTTGGTTTCGCATTCCGATGATTACTGTGGCAAGCCATAGGGGGACGGCCAATCCTATGTTTAGGGAGAGTTGGGTTGTTGGTGTGAATGTGTATGGTAACAATCCAAGCATGTTAATGGTAATAAGGAATACTATCAAAGAAGTGAGCAGAACTGCCCATTTGTGGCCTCCCTGGTTTAAGGGAAGAAGTAATTGTTGGGTAAAACGGTTGATGAACCACCCTTGCAGGGTTAGCACGCGGTTGTTGAGTCATCGGTCAGTGGGCGTTGGATAAAGCGTTCAGGGGAGTGCAATCGCTAGTGCGATAAGAGGAATTCCTAGGTATGTTGGGCTTATAAATTGATCAAAGAAGCTTAGTATCATGGTCAGTTTCAGGGTTCGGGTTTAGATTTCTCGGCTCCCACTGTAGTAGGCTCGTTGTTAAAGTTATGAGCCAGCACTTTTGGTGGGATTACTGTCAGGAATACTAGTCAGGAGAAGACAAGAATTGCAAATCATGGGGCAGGGTTAAGTTGGGGCATGTCACTAGAGGTGGTTGGGGGCCACCAATCTTCAACTTAAAAGGCTGACGCTAGGCCCTATTTAGCTTCCTAGTGAGGCGTCTTCAAGTATTAGTGAGGATCAGTTCTCAAAGTGTTCTAGCGGAACTGCTTCTACGACGATTGGCATGAAGCTGTGATTTGCACCGCAGATTTCAGAGCATTGCCCGTAGAAGACCCCGGGACGAGAGGCGATGAAGGCTGTCTGGTTAAGTCGGCCGGGTACGGCGTCCATTTTAACTCCTAAAGCGGGAACGGCCCATGAGTGGAGAACATCTTCTGCCGAGACAAGCACTCGAATTGGGGACTCTATTGGGATTACCATCCGGTGGTCCGTCTCTAGAAGTCGGAATTGACCAGGAGTAAGATCTTGCGTTGGAACCATGTACGAGTCAAAACCAAGGTCCTCGTAGTCGGTGTACTCATAACTTCAGTATCACTGGTGGCCCATGGCTTTAATGGTTAGATGTGGGTCGTTGATTTCGTCTATTAGGTAAAGGATTCGTAGCGAGGGGAGGGCAATCATGATGAGGATGACGGCCGGTAGGATTGTTCATACAATTTCAATCTCTTGGGAATCTAGAATATATTTATCGGTAAGTTTAGTTGATACTATTGATACAATAATGTAAAGGACCAGTACACTAATTAATAGGACAATTATCAGGGCGTGGTCGTGGAAGTGTAAGAGTTCTTCTATAACAGGGGAGGCCGCGTCTTGCAATCCTAGTTGTGAGGGATGTGCCATTAAGCTCTGGGTTAAGACACGCGGGATTCTAACCCACGATTTTGCCTCGACAAGGCAAGGTAATGGCTTTACTAGTGTCTTATTTAAGAAAGTGGCAGAGTGGCCATGCAGTTGGCTTGAAACCATCTCACGGGGGTTCGATTCCTCCCTTTCTCGTTATTTTGCTTGTACTTGTACGAAAGCTGGCTCCTCGAAGGTGTGGTATGGAGGAGGGCAGCCATGCAGTCATTCTACATTTGTCATAGTTAGCTCAACTGATGAGACTTCTCGTTTAGCTGCGAATGCTTCCCATAAAATAAACAAGAACATAATTACAGCCACGAGAGAAATCAGTGACCCAATTGAGGACACTGTGTTTCAAAGCGTGTAGGCGTCTGGGTAGTCGGAGTAGCGTCGTGGCATGCCCGCCAGACCAAGGAAGTGTTGTGGGAAGAAGGTTAGATTTACCCCTACAAACATCACTCCAAAGTGGATTTTTGTTCAAGTGCTGTGTAGGGTGTAGCCTGAGAATAGTGGGAATCAGTGCACAAACGCGGCCATAATAGCAAACACAGCCCCCATGGACAATACATAATGGAAATGCGCTACTACGTAATAGGTGTCGTGTAGGACGATGTCTAGGGAAGAATTAGATAATACGATCCCTGTCAGGCCCCCTACTGTGAATAGGAAAATAAACCCTAGAGCCCAAAGAAGTGGGGTTTCTCATTTGATTGAGCCTCCATGCAGCGTAGCGAGTCAGCTGAATACTTTAACCCCGGTTGGAATGGCAATGATCATTGTTGCTGATGTAAAATAAGCCCGGGTGTCAACGTCCATTCCAACTGTGAACATGTGATGTGCTCATACAATAAAGCCAAGCAGCCCGATAGCCATCATTGCTCAAACCATTCCCATGTAGCCGAAAGGCTCTTTCTTTCCGGAGTAGTAGGCTACGATGTGAGAGATCATTCCGAAGCCCGGAAGAATAAGAATGTAAACTTCAGGGTGACCAAAGAACCAGAAAAGATGTTGATAAAGGATTGGGTCTCCCCCTCCCGCAGGATCGAAGAATGTTGTATTTAGGTTTCGATCCGTGAGAAGCATAGTAATGCCAGCAGCTAAGACTGGGAGAGATAGAAGTAGTAGCACGGCAGTGACAAGAACTGCTCATACAAACAGAGGTGTTTGATATTGTGAAATTGCGGGCGGTTTCATGTTAATGATTGTAGTAATGAAGTTAATTGCCCCAAGAATTGATGAAATACCTGCAAGGTGGAGGGAGAAAATGGTTAAATCAACTGATGCTCCTGCATGGGCTAAATTGCCTGACAAGGGCGGGTAAACCGTTCACCCTGTCCCCGCCCCCGCTTCTACTCCTGAAGAAGCTAGGAGGAGAAGGAAAGAGGGTGGGAGGAGTCAAAAGCTCATGTTATTCATTCGTGGGAATGCTATATCGGGCGCCCCGATCATTAGAGGTACTAACCAGTTACCAAAGCCCCCGATCAGGATTGGCATTACTATGAAGAAAATCATTACAAAGGCATGCGCTGTAACGATGACGTTATAGATTTGATCGTCCCCTAGAAGTGCGCCAGGCTGACTGAGTTCCGCTCGGATGAGAAGGCTTAGGGCAGTTCCGACTATCCCTGCCCAGGCACCAAATACTAAATAAAGGGTGCCAATGTCTTTATGATTAGTTGAGAAAAATCAACGTGTAATTGCCACAGGTAGGATGGCCGAAGGCTTAGGCGGCGGATTGTAGCTCCGAGAACAGAGGTTTAACTCCTCTTCTTACCAGCAAGCTCTGTGGTGAAGTTCATGTCAGGTTGCAAACCTGAAGACGCAGGCTAACACCTGCCGGGGCTTTCCCCGCCTTTCGCGTCGAGCGGCGGGGAGAGTAGATGGATGCTCGCTGGTTAGGGCGCTTAGCTGTTAACTAAGATTTTGTAGGATCGAGGCCTTCCCATCTAGAAAGGCTTTAGCTTAATTAAAGTGTCTGGGTTGCATTCAGAAGATGTGAGATAAAACCTTGCAAGTCTTATCAGGGGCTAGGAGATTTTCACTCCTGCTTGGAGCTTTGAAGGCTCATGGTCTATGCTATCCTAAGCCCCTAGGCTAATAATGCCACGACAGAAGGGGTGAGTGGTAAAAGGCTAGTTGCTAGAATGATGGCTGTGGCTAATAAAAGGGTGGGCTGCTTGCTGGGGGTACGTCAGGGTGCGGTAGAGCTGATTGTGTAAGGAGAGAGGGTAAGGGTTATGGCATACGTGAGTCGTAGGTAAAAATACAGGCTCAGGAGGGCGGTTAGCGCCACGACCGTTGCTGTGAGGGGTAGCCCTTGGCCGGAGATTTCCTGCAGGATTAGTCATTTGGGCATAAATCCTGTGAGGGGCGGTAGGCCCCCGAGGGATAAAAGTACTAGGCAGGTCAGTGCGCTCAAAGCAGGGGATTTGGTCCAGGCTGAGGCTAATGTAATGGTTTTGGTGGAGTTCACTTTGTCCAATGTTAAAAAGGCTGCTGCTGTTATAACAATGTATGTGATTAAGGCCAACAAAGTCATTTGAGGTGCTATTTGAGCTACTAGGATCATTCATCCTAAGTGTGCTACTGAAGAGTATGCTAAGATCTTCCGTAACTGAGTTTGGTTGAGACCTCCTCATCCTCCTACTAGGGTTGAAGAGACCGCTAAAATTGTCAGTAGGTAGGGGTGGGCGTTTTCTGCCACTTGTAAAATGAGTGCAAAGGGGGCAAGTTTTTGTCAAGTGGACAGAATTAGACCGGTGTTAAGTGTGATCCCCTGGAGCACTTCTGGGAGCCAGAAATGTGTCGGTGCCAAACCGATTTTCAGTCCTAGTGCTGCAATGGCGAGGGTGCAAGCAATGGGGTGTGAGAGGCAGGAAATCTCCCATTGTCCTAACATTCACGCATTTGTGGCACTAGCAAATAGTAGCATAGCGGCAGCTGTGGCTTGCGTGAGGAAATACTTAGTGGTCGCTTCGACGGCCCGAGGGTGGTGTTGGCGCGCCATAAGTGGGATAATAGCTAGGGTGTTGATTTCCAGCCCTATTCATGCTAAGAGTCAATGCGAGCTGGCAAAGGTCAGCGTAGTACCCAGTCCTAGGCTAAATAAGAGAATGGCGATTACATAGGGGTTCATTAGCAGGGGAAGGATTTTAACCAACATGTTCGGGGTATGGGCCCGAAAGCTTATTTAGCTGACCTTACTAGGAAGTGGTGTAGTGGAAGCACACAGAGTTTTGATCTCTGGAGGACGGGTTCGAGTCCCTTCTTTCTAAGGAGTCGGGGGGAGTCTAACCCCCTTGGTTCACTCTATCAAAGTGGCCCTTAAGCGTTCAGGCACAACTCCCTGATCAGCTAGAGTTGAGGGGGAAGCCCTGCTGCCCCCACTGGCAGTGAGATGTGTCAAAGAATGAGCGCAAGCGTAAGGGGAAGAAAGTTCTTTCACACCAGGTGCATCAGTTGGTCATACCGGAATCGGGGGTAAGAAGCCCGAACTCATAAGAATACTCCTGAAAGCAGGGCGGCCTTGACTATAATACTGACCGTAGTCAATTCTGGCAAGGAGGGGAAATGGGAGGCACCCATGAAGAGGATGGCGGAGAGTGTATTTATAAATAAGATGTTGGCGTACTCGGCGAGAAAGAATAGGGCGAAAGGTCCCCCCGCGTATTCTACATTAAAGCCTGAGACTAACTCTGACTCACCTTCAGTGAGGTCGAAGGGAGCCCGGTTGGTTTCGGCTAGGGTGGAGATGTATCACATGGCCGCTAAAGGTCATGCGGGGGCTAATAGTCAAATGCCCTCTTGGGTGACACTGAATATTGAGAGAGTGAAGCCCCCGGTAAAGACGATTGTGCAAAGGAGGATAAGTCCTAATGCTACCTCATAGGAAATAGTTTGGGCTACGGCCCGTAGGGCCCCAATCAAAGCATACTTGGAATTTGATGCTCATCCGGAGCCGAGAATAGAGTATACGGCTAAGCTGGAAAGGGCAAGAATGAAGAGCATGCCTAGGTTTAAATCCGTTACGGGGTAAGGGAGCGGGAGAGGGGCCCATAGGGTAAGGGCCAGGGTTAAGGCCAAGGTTGGGGTGGCCAGGAATAAGAACGGAGAAGATGTCGATGGGCGGACAGGTTCCTTAATAAATAGTTTCACCCCGTCCGCAATGGGTTGGAGAAGTCCGTAGGGCCCCACTACGTTAGGGCCTTTCCGCAGTTGCATGTAGCCCAGAACTTTTCGTTCAATTAGAGTTAGAAAAGCCACTGCCAGGAGCACTGGGACGATGTAGGCAAGGGGGTTAATGATGTGGGTTATAATAATGTGGAACATAGCTGGGGAGAGGATTTGAACCCCTGAGGGGGAAGGCTTAGGCTTCCTGCATTTACCAGGCTCTGCCACCCCAGCGCGCCCTTCTCTTGGGCCAGAGAGGTTTGCCTCCCTTTATCCGTTTCAGTTGTCCTCATCGGGTAGGGAGAAGGCGTGCTTTAAGCATGGGCCTTATTATCCCGGTCCTTTCGTACTAGGGAGAATGGCATCACAGATAGAAACTGACCTGGATTACTCCGGTCTGAACTCAGATCACGTAGGACTTTAATCGTTGAACAAACGAACCCTTAATAGCGGCTGCACCATTAGGATGTCCTGATCCAACATCGAGGTCGTAAACCCCCTCGTCGATATGGACTCTGGGAGGGGATTGCGCTGTTATCCCTAGGGTAACTTGGTCCGTTGATCGGCGGTAAGCCGGATCATTATTGGTCAAACATTTTGTGACTTAGAGCTGTGGCTCTTGGTTCTAGGGTTTTCCCCTATCCTCTCGGGGGCTTTGCTTTCCCCCGTGGTCGCCCCAACCGAAGACGTTTGTGCCAGTATCACATCAATTTGGAACTCTGCTAGCGACTGAGTCTCTCTTGGTGATTGGTGGGCGTCTAAAGCTCCATAGGGTCTTCTCGTCTTGTGTTGGTATGCCCGCTTCTGCACGGGCAGATCAGTTTCATTGACCAGAAAAAAGAGACAGTTAAACCCTCGTTATGCCATTCATACAGGTCTCCATTTAAAAGACAATTGATTGCGCTACCTTTGCACGGTTAAAATACCGCGGCCGTTAAACTTTTGGTCACAGGGCAGGCGGGACCTCCTATTCTTATGTGGGCAGAAGGCGATGTTTTTGGTAAACAGGCGAGGTTTAGGTTTGCCGAGTTCCTTTTTATTCTTTAAGTCTTTCCCTTAGTGTGAGCACACCTGTGTGGGGTTAACGATTGGGACTTGCGTGGTTTTCTTGGTCGGGTGTGACGGGGACGCATGACTCTCTGTTATTGAGCTCGTTAGTTGTCGATGGTGGGTCCGATTCGACTTACACGTGTGCAGGGAGAAGTTCATTCTTCTTATTACTCGTTCTAGCATGGTCTCTCCTATGCGGGGCATAGGGGGGCCCAGTATTAATCAGGGGCATTGAGGGCATTAAATGGTATAATAGGCTTAAGATTGGTCTGAGCTTTAACGCTTTCTATCCAGGTGGCTGCTTTTAGGCCCACTGAAACCTGTGGCCTTGATTTAGTATATCTCTTAGCCTCCTATGAAGGTTGTATCCTTTGTTAAGGGAGCTGTACCTCCTTCAACTAACTCCCGCGATTATCCTTTATTCCTAGTTCTAGTAGGACTGTTATGGGTAAGGGTTTAACGGGGCTGAACTTCTATTCATTTCCTGGACAACCAGCTATAACCTAACTCGGTAGATCTTTCACCTCTACTCGGGGATCTTCCCACTCTTTTGCCACAGAGACGGGTTGGCCCTATATTAGGCTGTCCCGGAGTAGCTCGTTAGGTTTCGGGGGTTCAAACTAGAGGTCTCTTTGCTTGGGTTTACTAGCTAGATCATGATGCAAAAGGTACGAGATCGAGTCTCTGCTTTTATTTACTTCAGTGCGCTGTTTCATCTCTCTTTCAGCTTTCCCTTGCGGTACTTTGTCTATGGCTCCGTGTGTCCTTTTCTGTCGCCCGTACTGGGGTGGTCGAATGATTTAGTTTGTGGGGTTAGTTTATGTTAGACTAGTGTATGTTGTGGGTTTAGTCGTGTCGGGTCGGGCTAGCTGTTTGGTTCAGGGTGATCCAACTTGCATGGATGTCTTCTCGGTGTAAGGGAGGCGCTTAACTATCTCAGCCACACCCTGATTATTCCAAGTGCACCTTCCGGTACACTTACCATGTTACGACTTGCCTCCCCTTTATGATTATTGTCGTGTTAAGTACAAAATACTGGTATTGTCGGGGAGAGTGACGGGCGGTGTGTGCGCGCTTCAGAGCCGGCTTCAGGGGGGCGCTCTATTCTCCCCTTACTGCTAAATCCACCTTCGGGCTGTCGTTTCAGACAACCTTTCGTGAATAATCTGCTTCAGATAATGTAGCCCATTTCTTCCTACTTCGTACGCTACACCTCGACCTGACGTTTTGGGCAATGCCCATCTCGCTTACTGCGATGCCTTCACAGGGTAAGCTGGCGACGGCGGTATATAGGCGGGAAGAGCAAGGAGTAGTGAGGTTGAACGGGGGTTATCGGTTCTAGAACAGGCTCCTCTAGGGGGGTCTGAAGCACCGCCAAGTCCTTTGGGTTTTAAGCTAGCGCTCGTAGTCCCCAGGCGGATATCTGTTGTATTGAAATATCTAAGTTTACGGCAGGGCATAGTGGGGTATCTAATCCCAGTTTGTGCCCCAGCTGTCGTGGGTTCTGGTGAGGTGATAAAGCTACTTTCGTGTTAGGGGTTCAAACCGCCAGGTGCGTATAACAGCCTAGGGGGCCTTCAGCTTTAGTTTTGTGCGTTCCATAACCACTCTTTACGCCGGGCTTATCAACTTGGGTCTCTCGTATAACCGCGGTGGCTGGCACGAGTTTTACCGACCCTCTTAACTCTAACTAAGTCAAGCTTTCACTTATGGCTTAATGTTTATCACTGCTGAATTCCCTTGGGGGTGTGGCTAAGCAAGGCGTCTTGGGCAAAATTATTGTGCCTGATACCGGCTCCTTGTCTCTGGACGGGAGATTGAGGGCATCCTCACAGGTTCGCGGAGGCTTGCATGTGTAAATCGAGTTAAAGCCGATAATAAAGTCAGGACCAAACCTTTGTGCTAGCGGGGCTTTTCAAGGCCCATCTTAACATCTTCAGTGTTATGCTTTGTTTAAGCTACCCCAGC